AATTTCTTTGGTCTTCAAAAAGAAGGACTTTGTTTCCTTTGTCTCTAAGTTTATTTAAGGTTTAGTACGCGTAATGATATTGATTGTGAATCACTCAAATGATTATTCCTTGCTCAAAGATATTCATTTGTACGTATATCACAAGACTTGTGATAGGGGAAAAGCATTTCCGTCCGGAGCCTTTAGCCCTTTTGAAATTGAAAACAAAAAAATGAGGAGCATAGCCACCTTCAAACTGTTAATAAAAAAAGGATAACTAGTTAGGGAGTGAAATAAGCTCTTGGGGATAGAGGGACTTGAACCCTCACGATTTTTAAAGTCGACGGATTTTCCTCTTACTATAAATTTCATTGTTGTCAGTATTGACATGTAGAACGGGACTCTATCTTCATTCTCGTCCGATTAATCAGTTCTTCAAAAGATCTATCAGACTATGGAGTAAATGAATATTTGATTCTTTTTTCAACTTGGAATCGATTCATAACCCAACAATTCTTCCTTTTTTTAATATAAATTTTTTCATTTCATATTCTAAAATTTTTATTTAGATAGAATTATCTATTTTATAATATATATTTCATATTCATATTATATAAAATATAATTCAGATTATCAGATTATATATATATAAATACAGATTACGGATTCGGGTTGTCATTAATCATTTGATATAGTTCACTACGTATATGCTTTACCCTTTTTTTTTATTGAAGTTTTGACGGAAGAATTATTATAAGAACACAACACAGTCAACCCCATTTGTTAGAACAACTTCCTTTGAGTCTCTGCACCTTTCCTTTTTTTTTTTATTCTTGCTTTCTGAACCCTTATTTTTTTCTTTTTTTTTTTTTGAAAAAAGGAGTTGGCTCAGGATTGCCCCATTTTTATTAATTCCGGGGTTTCTCTGAATTTGAAAGTTTTCACTTAGTAGGTTTCCATACTAAGGCTCAAGCCAATTAAGTCCGTAGCGTCTACCGATTTCGCCATATCCCCCTTTCTTTTTTTTTTTTTAATTAGGATCTCAGTGGAATGTCTTTCCCCCCTCTTTTTTATTCTTTTATGTCGGAACCGTCGAATTCATTAGATTTGATACGGATTACTATACCGATTACTAGATCGAAAGGTGTTTCCTCCTTTTTTCTTTTTTGTCTAACTTCTTTCATCTCTATCGAAAGCCTATATTTTATTTTTGATTTGGTCTAATTAGAAATGATTCTATCATTTCTGTAGCTGCAATTCAATATGGATGGATATATACCATATATATCTTCTTATCCTTTTATTTTCCCATGCAATTTTTAATACTCAAGGGTTCGATTCTTTGTTTTTCATCTTAGTCTCTGAATGAAAGCAAAAGAATATTTTCTATCTTATTATGTTATTATGATCTATCTGGATTTCATCTTTATCGATTCTAAATTCTTATAATTCGAATTTTTTTTTTAATGAATTTTTTTATTCTTATCCTTTCCTTCCTTTTTTTAGGTTTTTTTCTTAGGGCAGACCTATATACTATAACAAAAAACAAAAATGAAAATAAATATCCATTTATATTAATAATATAATTATTTTCAATTTTGATTTGAAATGAATTTTCAAATTCATAGACTCACTAAACTAAATAGAAATAAAATTTCATATAATTTCTAAATAGAACGAAATAGAATTTAAATAGAATTTAATTATTCTAGACAAAAATAAAAAATATATAGAAATGAAAGAAATAAAAAAAACGAAATTCAATATTTATTTGATTTGAAATAAAATTTTTTTTTATTATAAAAGAATAAAAATGAATAGTTAATAATATTTAATAGCTAAGCCTAGACTAAGGTATAGTTTATCGAATTCCTATGTATGTAGAATTTCTGTGAGCCCGCTTAGCTCAGAGGTTAGAGCATCGCATTTGTAATGCGATGGTCATCGGTTCGACTCCGATAGCCGGCTTTTCTCTATTTTTTTTTTTTGTTCGATTTATTTTACATGATGAATAATTTTTTGAAATCAAAGAACAAACAATAAGGTCCCCTTTCTTTTCTTATTCATATGAATAAAAGGAAAAGAAAGAGTCTTTTTCCTGATTTGGTGTGCGGAGATTTAACCCTCTCTTTTACTTTTATTTTACTTACATATTTTAAAATAAAAATACAAAATTAAATATATAATAAAAAGCGTATAGGATATTTATACAATAATAATTCATTTCATTATTTATTATTTATTGTAATACAATACTTCAGGGGATTTCACTTCATTTATCATTTAGTTCAGTTTTAATTTCGATTTCTTTTGTAAAATGAAATATAAAAAAAGAAAATAAATAAAGAAAAAAGAAAGGAGTCTTTATGTCGCGTTACCGAGGGCCTCGTTTCAAAAAAATACGCCGTCTAGGGGCTTTGCCTGGATTAACTAATAAAAGGCCTAGAGACGAAACTCATCTTAGAAACCGATCACGTTACGGGAAAAGATCTCAATATCGTATTCGTCTAGAAGAAAAACAAAAATTGCGTTTTCATTATGGTATTACAGAACGACAATTACTTAAATACGTGCGTATCGCTAGAAAATCCAAAGGGTCAACAGGTCAGGTTTTACTACAATTACTTGAAATGCGTTTGGATAACATCCTTTTTAGGTTGGGTATGGCTCCGACTATTCCGGCAGCCCGCCAATTAGTTAACCATAGACATATTTTAGTTAATGGTCGTATAGTAGATATACCAAGTTATCGTTGCAAACCCCAAGATACTATTATGGCGAGGGATGAACAAAAATCCAGAACTCTAATTAAAAATTATCTTGATTCATCCCCCCGTAAGGAATTGCCCAAACATTTGACCCTTCACCCATTCCCATATAAAGGATTAGTCAATCAAATAATAGATAGTAAGTGGGTCGGTTTAAAAATAAATGAATTGCTAGTGGTAGAATATTATTCCCGTCAGACTTAACCCTAAATAAAATACAAAGCAAAGAGTTCGGACAATTTTGCCCCCTTCTTTTGCCAAAGTAAATTGACTTAAGGTTTAAAGTCAGGGGTTTGGTCCGGATTTTCTCCGACTCATATATCCTACCCCTCCCTGGATTTTTCCTATTCATGTATCATAGATCGGCAGAAAGATTTTCATTCCTTGCCCGTACTTTACTTTACCAGTATTTTACGTACCGCAGCAAGGAAAAGTCAAATATATATTAAAATCAAAATAAAAGAAGGACCTAACTGTTATGTTCTACTACTAAATTAAATGGTATTTCTTGTTGTTTGATTTGTTACAGTTAGGAATGTTGGCGAATTAGGCGAAAGTATGGAAAGAGAGGGATTCGAACCCTCGGTAAACAAAAGCCTACATAGCAGTTCCAATGCTACGCCTTAAACCACTCGGCCATCTCTCCTACACAATGATTATGACTCATAAACCGAAGAAATAGCGAGACATTACTATAATTAATTCATATTTATATGAATACTTTCTATTTTTGTTTCGATAGGGATGACCAGCCCAAATAGACCGGATTAAATCAATGAATTTGAACGAATCCACTGATTGATTGATGGGTTTATGTTTTTTAGACCATGTATGATTAATGGATACTCTTCACCCATGGTTCTATTTCGATTTAGACGACAATTCCATAAAAATTCGAAAATTCCTTTCTAGTTTTAAAGTTCTCACTAACAAATCCTTTATCTCATCGATCTATTACAAATTCATGAATCATCCCGGGGATGTTTCTATTTGGTTGTATAGTGTATACTCGCTATGGACACAGGAAAAATAAACAGTTATTCTATTGATTTCCATCATAGAATGATTATTCGATTCTTTTTCTTTTACTCTTCTTTAGATCATAATTCAATCAAAATGATTTTTGACCTAATCGAAAAATTCCTTGATTCTTCCGCTTCGATGAAATTGGAATAGTTCCTATACTACTACATTTGTTTTGTATGAATTCGAACAGGATTCAACTATTTTATTTCTTATTGATTCTTGTTATTGATTTTTGAAAAAGGAGCAATTTGAGTATTTGGAATAATTGGAATAAAAAAAATTTTAAATATTAAAAAAATTAAGTAGTAGGAGAAGGTTCATTAAATTTATTTTGTTTGGAAATGAATCTGCTTTTATGTTATTTCGTACTGTAAAAATCCTTTGTTTGTGGGATCATTTTCCCCCAAAGAAAGGATAATGAGAAGAATTATAGAATGGATTGATACCTATGCCTAGATCACGTATAAATGGAAATTTTATTGATAAGACCTTTTCAATTGTGGCCAATATCTTATTACGAATAATTCCGACAACTTCAGGAGAAAAAGAGGCATTTACTTATTACAGAGATGGTGTGATTTGATTCTTTTTTTTTTTTTAATTCAATTTTACTGCTTCTAGTTTTACGAAAAAGGCATACGATTTGAGATAGAAAGAAAAAATATTCTTATTCTATATTATTGAAATAAACTTCTATATTATTGAAATAAACCTACGCTTGTTGAAGGTGAAGTTTAGAAATAGAACAATTCCTTCTGTCGTGTATCCTCGATTGATGCAGCCTCAAATACTATGCTTCAGTTATCGATTTTAGTATTGAGCGAAAGGTTACACCTCTGTGTTCTGTATTACGGGTCAATCCTACTTCCTGGTAATATAGTATCAATAGGCGGCATAGGGGAAGAAGCACTACACCCAGCAATCGACAACACAAAAGCTTTGTTAAAAATTACCTACCTACTCCCCTCTCGTATCTGGATTGGGACTAACAAAAATGGTTGGGACAACAAATATCCATCTCGTTCGTACTTTGGTTATCCATATAACCATCGAAGACTGTTGAAGTGACTATTTCCTGGAAATTAGGAAGCGTTGAGGACAAAGGAATTGCTGGAGTTATCCTTTCTATTCAGTATCAAGACGTTTGATGTTAGTAAAAGCTCTTTCGAAAGAAGGTTGGCTAGATATTTTTTGTAAAAACGCTAGCCCCGCTCAGTCCATAATGAA